AAAAAATCATGACTATACTTAACAATAAAATACTCGTAAAAGCCCACATACGACGAAGATCTTTTGTTGCTGTCGGAAAAAGAAGAAGTCCCATTCCTATTAACACAGGAACTGGAAGTGGAAGGAAAGGTATGATCCATGCATATTGATAGGTCTGTTCCATAAAAAAAGTTTTTAAATTCGTGTATTCGTGTAATTAATATTTATTGTATTGTTTCCGATTCACCGGATCTTACCTCTTTTCAAAGGAATCAATAAAAAATTAAGATATATACTAACTTAAATAGAATTTTTGTTAAATAGAATTTTTTCATTTTTCTTTCTTTTTACTTATTTTTTTTTGAGTTTATGTTAACTACTTCAAATATTCAAATCAAGAAGTTACAATTGGTCAAATGAAAGAAAAAGATTTATAATTATTCTCTTTCGAATTTAAAAATTCAAGTAAAATTCGGCGTATTTTCCCTTGTTTGACAAGTTAATAGAAAATATTTTAATAAAGTTTTTTTTATAAACAGAAAGTTGGGTTCTCCTCTTAAACCTTTCTTCAGGTATTTTCATTTTATGTCATGTTATGTAATTTTGGATTCTTTCATTTTATTAAGTTCAAGCAATTCCATTTCTACGGCACAACAGATTTTGGAAATATAGATTTGAATCGAAAAGAATATGAAAGAAAAACACCAAGCGATAAAACTATTTTTTTATGGAATGGAAAAACTCATTTGAAAAATAAAGAAAGAATATTCTTCTTTTTTATTTTATATTTTTTTTAGTAATATTTTATACAATTTTTCCATATCGTTCACCTATACCTATTCTTTTTAAAAAAAAATATTATTTAAAAAGAAAATCAATCTATAATGAATTAAGAAAACGTATATTTATTTTGAACAATAGATGTCTTTCACATCCAGCTATACCAATGAGTAATCTCTTAATTTTAATTTAAATGGCAGTTCCAAAAAAACGTACTTCTGTATCAAAAAAGCGTATTCGAAAAAATGTTTGGAAAAGGAAGGGGTATTGTGCATCGTTAAAAGCGTTTTCCTTAGGGAAATCTCTTTCTACCGGGAATTCAAAAAGTTTTTTTGTGCGACAAACAAATAAAATAAATAGTAAAACGTTGAAATAATCTGAATCGGGCTGACTCGAAAAATTGACTGATTTTATTTCAAAAAGAAGATTCTCGATTTCCATTCCCTATCGGAGTTAATCAATATAAAATGGAATTATCGCCGCTTTGAGAATCTAGAATATATAAAAAACTCTTTTGTTTACCTTACCAAATTCGAAAAAAAAAGAATACTTTATTTTTATTAACAAAAAAACACAAGATACCCGATTTTTAGTATATCTTTTCATTTTCAAGGTGGGGAGTCTTATTTTCCCCATCAACCTATTTCTTCCAATAATATTTTATTTTTTCTATATATTCACTTTCTCTATATCTATAGAAGAGCGAATATCTTTCGTTACTAAAATAATGGAAACTCAAATTATAAACCCTTTAACTTTCTTACTTTTCGATTTCCTCGAAATTCCTATATAGACCACCCTGTATCTCTTGTGATGAATCCATTCAAAAATACTTATTGAAATTATTCTGGATAAATAATGTGTCAATTGTGAATGATTCAAAATGGATTTTTTTATTAATATTCATTGATAAACTGCATTTTTTGTTTTCGATTTTTGAGATCAACTAAATTTTGAAATAGTTCATTAAAACAAAAATTTGAGTTCTCTCCCTTAATTGAATTGATAGTAGGATTTTTTAATTTTGCAAGAATTCAAGTTGAAGAGAGTATAAAATAACATGCACGAAATCAAAATGAAGACTCTAAACTAAAATAATGAACCTTCAAATACCTATGTTGAAGAAATTTTTATTCATCAATTTGAATCTTTCCTAAAAAATATTGCAACCAATCGAATTCTTAAATATAGACGATTGCTTATTCATAGACTATTATGAGTTCAAGATAAGCCGCTATGGTGAAATTGGTAGACACGCTGCTCTTAGGAAGCAGTGCTAGAGCATCTCGGTTCGAGTCCGAGTGGCGGCATGTCATCTCCTAAAAAAAGTAAATAGATCCTATAATGAATCCAACTCTCCATATAGATTTTATAATTAAAGGAATCCTATAATCTTATGATATTTTCAACCTTAGAGCATATATTAACTCATATTTCTTTTTCGCTCGTTTCAATTGTACTTACAATTCATTTGATAACCTTTTTAGTCGATGAAATCGTAAAACTATATGATTCATCCGAAAAGGGCATGATAATTAATTTGTTCTCTATAACAGGATTATTAGTTACTCGTTGGATTTATTCAGAACATTTTCCACTAAGTGATTTATATGAATCATTAATTTTCCTTTCATGGAGTTTTTCCCTTATTCATATAGTTCCGTATTTCAAAAAAAAGAAAAATATTCTAAGCACAATAATTGGCCCAAGTGCTATTTTTACCCAAGGCTTTGCTACTTCAGGTCTTTTAACTGAAATACACAAATCTACAATATTAGTACCAGCTCTTCAATCTGAGTGGTTAATAATGCACGTAAGTACGATGATATTAGGCTACGCTGCCCTTTTATGTGGATCATTATTATCAGTATCACTTATAGTCATTACAGTTAGAAAAAAGAAAAAGTTTTTTGCTACGAGTAATCGTTTTTTAAATTTCAATGGTTCCTTTTTCTTTGGTGAAATCGAATACATGAACGAACGAAGTAATATTTTCAAAAAGACTTCTCTTTTTAATTATTACAGGTCCCAATTGATTCAACAATTGGATTATTGGAGTTATCGGGTTATTAGTCTAGGATTTATCTTTTTAACCATAGGAATTCTTTCTGGAGCAGTATGGGCTAACGAAGCATGGGGATCTTATTGGAGTTGGGACCCAAAAGAAACTTGGGCTTTTATCACTTGGATCGTATTCGCGATTTATTTACATACTCGAACAAATATAAAATTGCAGGGTACCAATTCAGCAATTGTGGCGTCTATTGGATTTCTTATAATTTGGATATGCTATTTTGGGATAAATCTATTAGGAATAGGACTACATAGTTATGGTTTATTTACATTAACATATAATTAAACACAATTTTAGGGGTTATGATGAATAGGAATAGAAAAGTGGACAGCACATATCAGATAAAAAAACTTTGTGTGAACAGGTGAGAACCCTGTGAATTTTATAGTGTAGTGATTCACAGGGTTCTCACCTGTTCAAATTTATTTTTTTTACTTAACGTAAGAGAAGAAAAAAAACCTCTTTTTTTCATTGTACAACGAACATAAAAAAATAATATTTTTTTTTCTTTTTGATTCATCAAAACTATCCATAAAAAGAATTAGATAGAATAACTTCAACCTTTTCAACTGATAGTGAAAGAACAAAATCAGGATACATACCAATACCTAGTACGGGTAAAAAAATAGAGATCAAAAGAAATAACTCTCGCGGTCCAGAATCAAAAAAAGAAGAGGTTGGTACATTAAATATCTTGTATCCATAGAACATCTGGCGTAACATAGATAATAAATAAATAGGAGTTAATATGATGCCAATTGCCATTACAAAAGTAATTAGTAGTTTTGTCATTAAAAAATATTTTGGACTAGTAAGTAGTCCAAAAAATACTATTAATTCGGCAATAAAACCACTCATACCTGGTAATGCAAGGGAGGCCATCGAAAAGCTACTGAACATCGTGAATATTTTTGGCATTGGGATAGCTATTCCACCCATTTCGTCAAGATACACAAGACGTATTCTATCATAAGTAGTTCCGGCCAAGAAAAAGAGTGCAGCACCAATAAATCCATGAGAAATTATTTGTAAAAGGGCTCCGTTGAGCCCCATATCAGTAATAGAACCAATTCCTATAATTATGAAACCCATATGTGATACAGAGGAATAAGCTATTCTTTTTTTTAAATTCCGTTGACCCAGAGATGTTGAAGCTGCATAGATTATTTGCATTGCACCTACTATCATCAACCAAGGAGAAAATATAGAATGAGCATGAGGAAATAATTCCATATTGATTCGAACTAATCCATACGCTCCCATTTTTAATAAGATTCCGGCTAGAAGCATACAAGTACTATAATGTGCTTCTCCATGGGTATCTGGTAACCATGTATGTAGGGGTATGATTGGCAATTTGACAGCAAAAGCAATAAAAAATCCAATATATAATAGTATTTCCAAGCCTACAGGATAGGGCTGATTAGCTAATATTTCAAAATTGAGTGTTGGTTCATTAGAACCATATAAACCGATACCCAGAACTCCCATTAAAAGAAAAACGGAACCACCCGCTGTATACAAAATAAATTTTGTAGCTGAGTACAGACGTTTTTTTCCTCCCCACATGGATACAAGTAGATAAACGGGAATTAATTCGAACTCCCACATCAGGAAAAAAAGTAAAAGGTCCCGAGAAGAAAATAATCCTATTTGCCCACTGTACATTGCTAACATCAGAAAATTAAATAATCGAGAATCTCGAGTAACAGGCCGAGCCGCTAAAGTAGCTAAAGTCGTGATGAATCCCGTCAGTAAAATTGGTCCTATAGAAAGTCCATCTATTCCTAATCTCCAATGAAAATCAAAAAAAGCGATCCATTTGAAATCCTCCACTAGTTGTATTAATGGATCATCCAATTGAAAATGATAACAGAATGCATAAGTCGTTAGAAGAAGTTCTAAAATACATATACATATAGTATACCAACGGATTACTCGATTTCCTATATGTGGAAGAAATAAAATTAATGAACCTGCAGATATTGGCAAAACTACAATTATTGTTAATAAAGGAAAATGATTCGTGGTAAAGACAAGATACATTTGGGCCAGAAAAATTCGTGCTCAAAATATTTTTATTTTGAGCACGGATTTTGTCGGTAAAAAAAGATGGATTCAAGGAGAGTTTTATGGAACGTATCAATAAGCTAGACCCATACTACGA